CGAACTATTTATGGGGTATTAGGGATCAAAGTTTGGATATTTCTAAACAAAGAATAATAAACTTTTTGGTATCTTTAAGCTTCCATCTTTGGATAAAACAAAAAATGAGGAATTCTTAATATATTCTTATTCTAAAAGAATAAATGACAAATTTTATAAGATTCAATAAAAAATTTTAATAATTATTTTATAGTGAAGGAATTGCTATGCTTAGTGTGCGACTCGTTGGTTTTTTTCGAGTGGTTCAATTAAAACAAAAATTCTACGAATTTTTTAATAAAGAACTAAAGAACTAATAACCTACTCATCGCTTCGCATTATCTGGATATAAAGAACCCGTTCAAATAAAAAATCTAAATAAAGATATATGTGGTTATATAGAATTATAGCAACTGAAAACGGAAATAAAAACGAATCTGATTATGAGTTGTAAAGCAATAAGAATATACAGATAAACGAAGAGGTGAAAGAAAGAGAGAAAAAAAAGATATCAATGATATAGAATTCTAATATGTAAAGGTCTATGGGTCATCTCATAAAAGGTAGTGTAATAAAGCATCCATATTAAAAATTAATCCATAATGGATGGAATATATTCCTAGAATAAACGAATCCAGAGCCGCGAATCAATAAAACTGAGAAGGTTGATTCAACAAAAAAGAATAAAATTTTATTAAAAATCTTATTAACTTATTAAAGAGGCTCCATTGTAGAATTTAGACCTAACCATAAATCGAAAAGCGATGGGAACGACGGAACCTGTGAATACCTAAGATAATTTTTTTTTTATTTTAAAAAGTAAAAAAAAAAACAAATCTTAATAATTCATTAGGTGGGATGGCGGAAGAAACTAAGAACCATTCATTGTTTTTTGAGGAATTGTGGACTAACCCTACATTACATCTGAAATTGATAATGAAAGAGTAAATATCCGCCCGCGATAATTTTTTTTTTATTTCAAAATTTTTGCCAATCCGGTATTATAATAAAAAAAAAAGACAAATACAGATTCGTTAGAATCTTATACCAAAACAATATATATCAAAGCAAGATATACAAATTTCTAATGGATGTATGTTATTGTATTGTATATTTTTTTATCGGTTAAATATTTTTGAATCGATTCATTCGTGAGGAGCCGTATGAGGTGAAAATCTCATGTACGGTTCTGTAATAGAGATGGAATTGAGAAACAACCATCAACTATAACCCTAAAAGAACCAAATTCCGTAAACAACATCGAGGAAGAATGAAAGGAAGAGCCTATCGAGGTAATCGTATTTGCTTCGGAAAATATGCTCTTCAGGCACTTGAACCCGCTTGGATCACATCTAGACAAATAGAAGCAGGGCGCCGGGCAATGTCACGAAATGTCCGTCGGGGTGGACAAATATGGGTACGCATATTTCCAGACAAACCTGTTACAGTAAGACCTACCGAAACGCGTATGGGTTCGGGAAAGGGATCTCCCGAATATTGGGTAGCTGTCGTTAAACCCGGCAAAATACTTTATGAAATGAGTGGGGTCTCAGAAACTATAGCTCGAAAAGCTATTTCAATAGCAGCATCGAAAATGCCTATACGAACTCAATTCATTCTTTCAGAATAATCATTCGAAGGAAAGAGGTCTTTAGTATGAAAAAAAATTGCAATTGTGGGTTTCTTTTTTTTTTTTGAACACAGAATATTTTTTTTACTTCAACTTTTTGACTGAAAGATAAAAAAAAAATGATATGATTCAACCTCAAACCTATTTAAATGTAGCCGATAATAGTGGAGCTCGCGAATTGATGTGTATTCGAATCATAGGAGCTAGTAATCGACGGTATGCTTATATTGGTGACATTGTTGTTGCTGTAATCAAAAAAGCAGTACCAAATACGCCTTTAGAAAGATCAGAAGTGATCAGAGCTGTAATTGTACGTACTTGTAAAGAACTCAAACGTAGTAATGGTATGATAATAAAGTATGATGATAATGCTGCGGTTGTAATTGATAAAGAAGGAAATCCAAAAGGAACTCGAATTTTTTGCGCAATACCTCGAGAATTGAGAAAGTTAAATTTTACTAAAATAGTTTCATTAGCACCCGAGGTATTATAATACGAGATCATGATATAGGTATATCATTTAATAATTAATTTAATTAATATTTCAAAAAATAAATCAAAATAATAATCTAATATATATATAATATTATAGATAGAAAAAATAAGGAATGAAATATATATTATTATATTTATATATTCAAAATTCTGAATTCTATTTTTTTATAGAATTCAGAATTCCAAATTAGTATAAAAGTTCATTTTCTAATATTCTATTTTTTTTTTTAGTTTGAGAATATTCTATATATATGTACATTATCCTATTAGATTATAATAAGATTTTCTATATATAGAGTATTATTATATTCTCATATTCAATAATTAGATATTTTATTGAATCAAAAAATGGGAGCACGTTGATTATATTGAAAGTAAGGAACAACAATCATTTTCATTTATCATGGGTAAGGATACCATCGCTGATATAATAACCTTGATACGCAATGCTGACATGAATAGAAAAAGAACAGTTCAAATACCACTTACTAATATTATCGAAAACATTGTTAAAATACTTTTACGAGAGGGTTTTGTTGAAAACGTCAGAAAACATCGGGAAAACAACAAATACTTTTTAGTTTTAACTCTACGATATAGAAGAAATAGGAAAGGATCATCTAAAACTTTTTTAAATTTAAAACGGATCAGTACACCAGGTCTCCGAATCTATTCTAACTATCAACGAATTCCTAGAATTTTAGGAGGTATGGGGATTGTAATTCTTTCTACTTCTAGAGGTATAATGACAGATCGAGAGGCTCGGTTAGAAAGAATCGGCGGAGAAGTTTTATGTTATATATGGTAATTTTTCGGATATTCTTATATCCGAATTATATAATATAAAAAACTTCTATCCATTCTTGTCAATGGAGAGAGAAAACACAAATTTCTAATATTATTTCTAATCCTAATACATTAGTGAATGTGTCAAGAGGATTTAACTAGAATAAAAATAAAAAAATTCATGAAGATTTAATTACTGAATAACTTCTCAGGGTATATTCCAGGTTCCTTATAATAGAAAAAATAGAATTGAAATAAGATTCTGGGCTATGTTTCCAAGAAAATTCGACGTACTCTTCTTTTATATGTATACGACGATACAATATGATGACCGGGAAAGTTAAAAATGTAATAAGGAAACCCTATTTTCTTCCAATAAATAGATTCGGCATTAAGTTAAGGAATGAGAAATATGAAAATAGGAGCCTCTGTTCGTAAAATTTGTGAAAAATGTCGATTGATCCGCAGACGAGGGCGAATTATAGTAATTTGTTCCAATCCAAGACATAAACAAAGACAAGGATAATATTTTCACAAAACAAAAAAGGGCTTTCTATTTTACAGAAAGTACCGAATGCACAAATCCATAAATATTTAAATTCAAAAAATCGTATTATATATTATATTAATAGTTATTAGTTAATTCACTTAAATATTAAATCAAAACAAAAATATAGTATAGATTCTATATTAGAATCTATTCTATGTTATAAGTATTATAACAAATATTATTGCTTGATATTTCAAATCTATCTTAGTAGAAATAGAATAAAATTAAGATAGAAAATAGTAAAGAATCCGTTTTTGACAGGAAATGGATATATCCATATATTTCGGACTTATATTTTTTAAAATAATAAAATATGGCAAAACCTATACCAAAAATTGGTTCACGTAAAAATGGACGTATTGGTTCGCGTAAGCATCCTCGTAAAATACCAAAGGGTGTTATTTATGTTCAAGCTAGTTTCAACAATACCATTGTGACTGTTACAGATGTACGGGGTCGGGTGATTTGTTGGTCCTCTGCCGGTTCGTGTGGCTTCAAGGGTACACGAAGGGGGACACCATTTGCCGCTCAAACCGCAGCAGCAAATGCTATTCGAACAGTAGCAGATCAAGGCATGCAACGAGCAGAAGTCATGATAAAAGGTCCCGGTCTCGGAAGAGATGCAGCATTAAGAGCTATTCGTAGAAGTGGTATACTTTTAAGGTTTATACGGGATGTAACCCCTATGCCACATAATGGATGTAGGTCCCCTAAAAAAAGACGTGTGTAAAACTAAAAATAAACATTAAAGAAAGAGATTTCAAGAGAAATAAACAATTTTTGATAAAAATATATAACTATGATTGGGGAAAAAGTAAAAGTATCTACTGGGACACTACAGTGGAAGTGTGTTGAATCAAGAGTAGACAGTAAGCATCTTTATTATGGACGCTTTATTCTGTCTCCACTTATGAAAGGCCAAGCTGATACAATCGGCATTGCAATGCGAAGAATTTTGCTCGGAGAAATAGAGGGAACATGTATCACACGTGCAAAATCTGAGAAAATACCACATGAATATTCCACCATAGTAGGTATTCAAGAATCAATACATGAAATTTTAATGAATTTGAAAGAAATTGTATTGAGAAGTAATCTGTATGGAACTCGGGACGCGTCTATTTGTTTTCAAGGTCCTGGATATGTAACTGCTCAAGACATCATTTTACCACCTTCGGTGGAAATCGTTGATGATACACAACATATAGCTAACCTAACAGAACCCATTAATTTGTGTATTGAATTACAAATTGAGAGGAATCGGGGATATCGTATAAAAACACTAAACAACATTCAAGACGGAAGTTATACTATAGATGCTGTATTCATGCCTGTTCGAAATGCGAATCATAGTATTCATTCTTATGTGAATGGGAATGAAAAACAAGAGATACTCTTTCTCGAAATATGGACAAATGGAAGTTTAACTCCTAAGGAAGCACTTTATGAAGCCTCCCGGAATTTGATTGATTTATTTATTCCTTTTTTACATGCAGAAGAAGAAAACTTAAATTTAGAAAACAATCAACACAAAGTTACTTTACCCCTTTTTACTTTTCA